ACAAAGAAGTTTTTTTTTGAATACGGAAAGAAAAAAAAATGGAAAATCTACAAAAAAAAGGATAATCACGATTAGTAATCGTAAGATCTAGTTGTACAAAAACAAAATAAAATTTTGATTTTTTTCGAGCGATTTGGGCGTGTGATACTTTTTTTTCTTCTTATCTTATTCGGGATATTATGTAAATGAATCAAGTAATAAATTTAATAAGTTAAATTCAAATTACGCATGACCTCTTTATAAGACCTTTTACTATTTTTACTAGAATACCTTTTATTTATTTATTTTGATTTTTTTTCATTTTAAAATCTAAAAAACCATACAAATTTGATACAAATATACAAGTAAATAGTAAATAGACACTAAATAAACATAAACTAAAAGAATAAAATAAACTATGCAAATAGAAATTATAAATGATTTTCCAATTTTATTTTGGAGTGATTTCCGTAGTTATTCAACGAAAGTTTTTTTGACTGAAGTTCTACATCACAGGTTTTATTAGTTAGTAAGTTTGAAGTTAATTATTTTATTACTTATTAACTCATTAATTAAGTTATTCAACTTATTATTAAATTAATTAACTTCAAAGTTAATTAATTTAATAATTAATAATTTCATTTTAATAATCTAATTAATTTCGAATTTAATAGAATTAATTAATAATAGAATTAATATTTATTATATAGAATAATAGAATTTTTTTTTTTTTCATTTTATTTAATAAAATAAAAAAGAATTTGAATAATAAATAAGTAATATAATTGAAAATAGAATTAGTTAAAATTTCAAATTCAAAATTCAAAATAGAATTGAATATTTTAATTTGAAATTTTCAATAGAAATATTTTAATATTAATTATTTTAATAGAATTAAATATTAATAGAATTTACTAGAAATAGAATAGAATTTCAATTTATCTATTTAATAGAAATAGAGTTTCAATTTTTAATTTAATATAATAAAAACTAGAAATATAATACAATTTCAATTTAATATAAATAGAATATATTCAACTAATTATCTAATTCTACTAATATAGTAATCTAGAATATTTATTCTAATATTAATAATATTTGTTTTCTATTTTATTTAGCAAGAATTGACTAATGAATCTCTTAATTTGATTCGGAATTACGAAAGTCTAAGTAGATGGTATAGATGAAAAATTAATTTCCTTTTCTATCTATACCACTACCACTCTTATTTTATTAGTGCTGTGGAAAATTTATTATGATAATGATTAATAAATGATTGATAAAAAAAATCAATAAAAAAATTCTCAATTGAACTTATTCTTTCATTTTGTATTTTTCTTTATGCTCCTATCTTTCAAAAAATTGAACTTAGGAAAGTGCTTTTGCTTTACAAGCATATGTATAAAAAAGTTTATTTAGCTCCTTCATGCCTACTATAACTAGTTTTTTCGGTTTTCTACTAGCTGCTTTAACTATAACCTCAGTTCTATTTATTGGTCTGAGCAAGATACGACTTATTTGAAATTAATTGAATGAACAGTTTATAAAAATAAAAACAAAAATTTTCTGTAGTATTCCACCTAGTCTCTAGTTCTTTACCGTGTCCGTTTCCAATTCTTGGTTATTGAGATTTCTGGTCAATATGGCTTAATATTTAAGGATAGATATTACCTCTCTTTTTCTCTTTTTCAAAAAAAAAAATTGAAATGATTGAAGTTTTGCTCTTTGGAATTGTCTTGGGGCTAATTCCTATTACTTTGGCGGGATTATTTGTAACTGCATATTTACAATATAGACGTGGTGATCAGTTGGACCTTTGATTAATATTAATTAACACCGTGCTTTTTTTGACCTTCTTCGGATTAAAGAAAGGAGGAGGTCAAATTCAGAGTGCTCTTCTATTTTTCCGTATAAATTTTGAACTAACAAACCAAAAAGAGAATCACGCTCTGTAGGATTTGAACCTACGACATTGGGTTTTGGAGACCCACGTTCTACCGAACTGAACTAAGAGCGCTTTCTTGTCTCAATCACAAAAAAGGAGACTGTAAGTAAAAAAGAGTCTTTTTTTTTTTACCTCTACTCGATTTTTAATGCTTATACTATATATATAGTATATGATATATATTAAAAATTGAGAGTATGTCCCATTTTCAATTTTAATTAATCTCAATTGATCCTTTGTTATTGCTCAGAGACGAAGTAATCGATAGGGATGACAGGATTTGAACCCGTGACATTTTGTACCCAAAACAAACGCGCTACCAAGCTGCGCTACATCCCTTTGTAATTCATTTATAATGTTATTGTAAAGAATACCTGTTTTGTTTTCCACATACTTTATTTCATTTTGATATCCATTATCATTTTTTCTTTTTGATCTCATATCATATATTGTATAATAAGAAACTTACGCAAATTTCGTTAATGCTCGAGAAAAAAGGCGGCGCTTTCTTTTTTAAGTTTAAGAAAAGGAAAATCTTATCTATGAAATTGTTGTACATTTTATTTTAATTTGAATTAGAGATTCCGTGTACAAAACAAATGCAAGTTGCCTTGAATTACATAGAATCGGATTCTGTATCTATTAGAATTATGTATTAGAATAAAAAAAAGAGTAGTTATTACAATAAAGAAACAATAAAGAAGGAGGATTCAAAATGCGAGATCTAAAAATATATCTATCCGTGGCACCATTAATAAGTACTCTATGGTTTGCGTCTTTAGCAGGCCTATTGATAGAGATCAATCGTTTTTTCCCCGATGGATTGACATTGCCTTTTTTTTCATTCTAGTTATCAACGCGTGGGGGAGAGGGTGAAGAAGATTAGAGATACAATTAAATATCTGTGATTACTATCCCCCTCCTCTTTTTTTTTTTTTAATTTGAATAAGTTAGAAAAGAAAAAAAAAAGTGGATTCAACTTCAGTAAAACTCGGAACTCGGGGTCCGCGCTTCCAGTGAAAGTAACTTCAATTAAATTAAAATTAAGAGAAGGTAGTTAGAAATGTAGTTAGTGTAACAGTATTCTACAAGACGCTTAAATGAATTACTGTGATTCTCATCGAAACTTCTAATTGAGATAGAGTTTAAAATCTTTGTATTACTTATTATTAATATAATTAGAACTATATTAGTTGCAATGAAATTTTTGATAATTTGGATTTCGAGTTAGCAACTTCACTTCTTTTTCCTTCCTTTCTTCGTTCCTTCAGATCGGAAAATAGAAGAGTTGAATGAATAAAAAATCTCAAAATCCCAAGGAGGTTTATGGCCAAGGGGAAAGATGTTCGAGTAAGGATTATTTTAGAATGTACCGGTTGTGTTCGAAAGAGTGTTAATAAGAAATCAACAGGCATTTCGAGATATATTACGCAAAAGAATCGACACAATACGCCCAGTCGATTGGAATTGATAAAATTCTGTCCCTATTGTTACAAACATACAATTCACGGGGAGATAAAGAAATAGATGGAATCTATCGCTTGCGTGTCACCTTTTCAAGGAAGATGACAATAATATAAAGAAGATATTAAGTATAGAATAATATAGTTATAGTATAGAAAGAATCCTATAGAATCTTATCGAATATATATTATAGTAAGATAATATATATTCGAAATTCGAATTATATCTATTTCTATATATAGATAAATAGAAATAACTAGATTTTAAATAAATATTTTAAATAAATAGAGAAATATATTCTATTGAATAGGAATATATTCTATTAATTAAAATATTCTATTAAATAGAATATTATTATATTAATAGAAATATATAATTAAAATAAGAAAAAGAAAATAAGAAAAATGAAAATAATTCAATATTAATTATTTAATTAAATAAATAATTAAAATTGAATATAATTAAAAATAAATATTAAATAATAAATATTCAATATATAATAAAATATATATATATAATATAAATTAAATAAAAAAAAAAAACAAATCCTATTTCGTTCAATTGGATCAAAAATGATTTCGAATTCAGAAATAGGATTTTTGAAATAAGGAATAAACAAACCATGGATAAATCCAAACGACTTTTCCCTAAGTCCAAGCGATCTTTTCGTAAGCGTTTGCCCCCGATCCAATCGGGGGATCGAATTGATTATAGAAACATGAGTTTAATTAGTCGATTTATTAGTGAACAAGGAAAAATATTATCTAGACGGGTGAATAGATTGAGTTTAAAACAACAACGATTAATTACTATTGCTATAAAACAAGCTCGTATTTTATCTTTGTTACCTTTTCTTAATAATGAAAAACAATTTGAAAAAAAGCGAGTTGGTCACTCTAACTACTGATCTTAGAACCAGCAAGCAAAATAGGCTTACTCAAATTGAAATGGGATCGCAATTCCAATTCGAATTGAACCATAGATTGATGTTTTGTTCAAAAAAAAAAATGAAAATCAAAATTTGATTTTCGTGTCGTAAGAAAAAAAACGAATTGGGGGAGAAGAAACTTTTTTTTATTGAATGTTTTGTTTAGTTTGACTACTTTACTTGATCATATTATCATCATATTTTATCGTACGAGTTTCTATTCTACCTTCATTTCTATTCTATCTTCCCGGAATTTCTTGAAAAGAAATTCCATGTAAAAAATTCTATGGATTCCTTACAATTTCCTTATTTTCTAATGTCATTGGAAATCGTATAAAGACAATTCCTATTTAATATAGCTATTTGTGCAAGTATTTTACGATTAAGAAGCAATTGTCTCTTGTACAGATTATTTATTAATCTGCTATAACTAAAGGATACCCTGTTTTCGCGAATTATTGCATTTATCCGCGTGACCCACAAACGACGAAAAGTTCTTTTCTGTCTATCTCTATCCCGATGGGCCGAAACCAAAGCTCTTATTTTTTGTTGAGTAATACTTCGAGTAAGTGTTGAATGAGCCCCGCGAAAGCTTGATACGAATAAACGAATTTTTGTTCTACGTCTCCGGGCTATATATCCTCGTCTAATTCTGGTCATTGAGTACACGAAACTTTGATGAATAACTAATTGGTTTCTTTTCTTTCAGTTATTCTTTTTCTATAATAACAAAACGGATTTTTCCAATGTATAAAATAATAATTCCAACGGCTTTTGCTACTATAACCTTCCCAACCACGATTTTTTCTTTTTTTTTTGGAGACATTTCGTCTCGAAATAAGAATAAGAAACTGTATTGATATTAGGTCTCAAACACAAACAAAAATATAATAAATAAGCAGTAAATAGAAATAGATAAATAGTGGGTTCCATAGTTTCTATGGTTACTTCTTAAACGGTGAGGTCTTCTCTATACACCGGAGCCCCTCCTGCATTTAATCATTGAATCAATGCTATTGTTAACGTGTACAGTTCACATTCTTTTGCTCTACCTATGAATTCTCCAGTAATAGGTCTTTCACAAGGAAATCTATCTATTATAGTAACGGTATTTAATTATGAGGATTAGCTAATTCGTTGACCCTCTTAGTCCGTTCTTGCAAGAGTAGGGGCATAAATTTTCAGCCTGTTAACTTTTAATAAGATTTTCCCTGCTTAATGGATAATCATTTGTTACCAATGGGAAATTCTTTCTTGTTTTAAATTGAAAATTGAGGTGATTGAATTTGCACCAATGAAACCATAAATTTGATACACAATAGACGAATGTGATAGATCTTTTTTTTTTTTAGATAATGAAAGGCATTCTTCTATTCTATCCTATTCGTCCGTACTGACACAACACAGATAGTGGAAATTTTTTTTCTTTCTTTTGTCTCTTTTGTCCAAGCTCATGATCTAAACAAGTCGCACATACACCCTAGTACATGTTCCTCGGCGCTGAGGACATCCCCCAAGAGCGGGGGATTTGGTAACGTTTCTAATTGGCTGTCGTGTGTTTCTAATAAGTTGTTTAATAGTTGGCATTTTGAATCGTATGCATAATGGGCTGGTTTAGATCGATCGTAACCGTATGATTCTGAATTTTTTCTATATTAAATAATAGAATATTAAATTAATAGAATATTAAATTGAAATTTCGGTAAAAAAAATATCAAATCGAGATTTGCATGAAATTTCTTCTATTTCTTATGCACCTGATATAAGATCAACAATTCCATGAGCTTGGGCTTCTGTTGCTGACATAAAAACATCTCTTTCCATGTCTTCTGATACAACCCATAAGGGTTTTCTCGTTCTTTGTGCATAAATACTTGTCATGATTTCACGCAGTTTCATTAGTTCTTCTATTTCCATGACAAATTCTTCTATTTGTGCCTGATAACGACGAGCAATAGGTTGATGAATCATTACCCTGATCATATAAGAAAAAAAGGTTTAGTCTAGCTCCCATAATATAAATATTATAATAAATAATAGAAATATAATAAATAAGAAGGGTCCGGGAAGAGATAAAAAAGAATAAGAAAAGACGATAGAATTGAACAACCGTACAGGCATTGTTATTGTTTGTACATTGCATACGGCTTCACACTAGAATTCACTTTTATTTTACCTTTCATCGAAAAAAATCTAGGCTTAAATCAGTAAATGCTCCAATAACCACCCTTTCCTTGGGAAGAGGTAAAAAGCAAAAATACTATGGTGGTCCCGTTGCTTTATTTTATCAGTGATTTAGCAATCCCAAAGTTTCTTTTTTTTTTTTTTTTTTAGTTGAAAAAAAAAAAAGAATATTATATTAAATAATAATAGAACCTTTTTTTTGTACTCTTTCATAACATAAATAGTGTTAAGAGCCCTCCGGTGCGAAAACAAAAATGTTTGTGACGCTGAAAGAGGTTCCTGATAGAATAAAATCAGAAAGGCCCTTAATATCCCATACGACTCTTTCGATACATAATCTAATGTTTAAAAAAATTTTCTTATATCTATATCGAATTCGAAATGCCATGCTATTATTACTTAATATTTATATTTCATATGGCGAAGGCATAGTTTTTTTTCTTTCAAATAAAAACCCATTGGCGCCAAGCATGAGGGAATGCTAAACGTTTGGTAATTTGTCCTCCGACCAGAATAAAAGATCCCATTGAAGCAGCTAATCCCATGCATATTGTTCGTACATCTGGTCGCACAAATTGCATAGTATCATAAATAGCTACTCCGGGTATTAGCCACCCGCCAGGAGAGTTTATAAACAAATACAAATCTTTGGTCTTGCTCTCTATACTCAGATATACCATAATACCAATAAGTTGATTCGAGATCTCACTATCAACATCTTGACATAAAAAAAGGAACCTTTCTCGATAAAGTCGGTTGATTAGGATAAAATTCTATCCTCTATAAACCGTACATGCACCTTTTGATGCATACGGTTCACCAAAAATAACGAAAATAAAAAAAAAGAATCAATGTTTAGATTCTAGCCCTGCTTTTTTTTGATAGTGAGTACTTTGGTAACCTTTATTTTGAATATTTATTTTGAATGCGGGGGCTTTTCTTCTATTTTTTAAGAAAGATGAGTTTTGACGCGTTTACTTACAAAAAAATTAATTAAACTTATCAAATTAACTTCTTATTGATGTATTCGTTCATCGTGATTGAATTCAAATCACGATGGCATTCTCTTGTTCCTGAGTGGGCTTCTTCAATTCTTTTAGGTTTGTGCGCTACTCCGAGTAAAGATCTGCCCGATTTTTATTTGCACATATAGGGCAAATGCTCTAATACCGCGTCTTTTTGTTACAACTTCGTTTTTTTTAATTCATTTAACGTTTCTGTCAAATATTTGACGTATTCATTATATTATTTTATTCGATTGAATATGATTTTCAGTTCGAATCAAAATTTATAAAAAATTTCTAATATAGAATATGATACAAGTAGTAATGATAATAGATATATTACCAATTGGATTTGCTAAACGGAGTCTGGATATTTCATTTTGTTGGTCTAAACAAGGCAACCATAAAGTATTCTAATTGATAATATTAATTTGAGTACCTCAAAAGCATAGATTTAATTGAACTTGATTGCACTTCACGCTTCAAATTTTTGATGATTTAATCAATCTTTCTTGGGCGAAACAGAGGGATATCTCAATCGGGTGAGAGAACGGGGGAATTCCGTATGACCCAATATATCTGACAAGTCGCACTATAAGTCAATCCAAAGTGAATCGTCTTCTCCAGGATGTCGAAAAGGGACTTTTGGGACACCAATAGGCATTAAATGAAAGAAAAAAGATTAAGTACTCTATTTCACTTTGAGATGAAAACGTAACAATGAATTTTTTGTTTTAAGAATATTGACCTTTATAATTTACTAATATTTTCGTAATATTTTGTAATATTTTATACGTGGATTTCTATTAGAATTTCTATTTAGAATTTATAAAAATAGAAAAAAGAAATATATAAAATATTAAGGAAGACAAATCGAATAGAGTCAAATTATTACGAATAAGTCCTTTGAATGATGAACAAATTTCTATGTGTTCGTTCATAGAGAATGGAGTCAGCTACCCGTTGCGTATTGGTACGTATCGGGTATAAAATAGATTTGCTTCTCTTTTTTTTGTTCCTACAAACAGAATTGTTATATTATTACTAAAATACTAAAAAAAAAATAATAGAAAAAAAAAAAATAGTAATTCTTTCTCCACTTAAAAAGGGAGATCCATAACATAGTTTTTCCAGTGCAATAAAGTTACATAGTGTTTATTTTTCGTGAATAAAGGGGTATTTCCATGGGTTTGCCTTGGTATCGTGTTCATACCGTCGTATTGAATGATCCCGGTCGTTTGCTGTCTGTCCATATAATGCATACAGCGTTGGTTGCTGGTTGGGCTGGTTCGATGGCTCTATATGAATTAGCAATTTTTGATCCCTCTGACCCCGTTCTTGATCCGATGTGGAGACAAGGTATGTTCGTTATACCGTTCATGACTCGTTTAGGAATAACCAATTCGTGGGGTGGTTGGAATATCACAGGAGTAACTATAAGCAATCCGGGTATTTGGAGTTATGAAGGTGTGGCTGGGGCGCATATTGTGTTTTCTGGCTTGTGTTTCTTAGCAGCTATTTGGCATTGGGTGTATTGGGATCTAGAAATATTTTTTGATGAGCGTACAGGAAAACCATCTTTGGATTTGCCCAAGATCTTTGGAATTCATTTATTTCTCTCAGGGGTAGCTTGCTTTGGGTTTGGCGCTTTTCATGTAACCGGATTGTATGGTCCTGGAATATGGGTCTCCGATCCTTATGGATTAACTGGAAAGGTACAACCAGTAAGTCCAGCATGGGGTGTGGAAGGTTTTGATCCCTTTGTTCCGGGAGGAATAGCTTCTCATCATATTGCAGCGGGTACATTGGGCATATTGGCGGGCCTATTTCATCTTAGCGTCCGTCCGCCCCAACGTTTATACAAAGGATTACGTATGGGAAATATTGAAACTGTCCTTTCCAGTAGTATCGCTGCTGTCTTTTTTGCAGCCTTTGTTGTTGCTGGAACTATGTGGTATGGTTCAGCAACTACCCCGATTGAATTATTTGGTCCCACTCGTTATCAATGGGATCAAGGATACTTCCAGCAAGAAATATATCGAAGAGTTAGTGCCGGGCTAGACGAAAATAAAAATTTATCCGAAGCTTGGTCTAAAATTCCCGAAAAACTAACTTTTTATGATTACATTGGCAATAATCCTGCAAAAGGTGGATTGTTCAGAGCAGGTTCGATGGACAACGGGGATGGAATAGCTGTTGGATGGTTAGGACATCCTATCTTTAGAGATAAAGAAGGGCGTGAACTTTTTGTACGCCGTATGCCTACTTTTTTTGAAACATTTCCAGTTGTTTTGGTAGACGGAGATGGGATTGTTAGAGCCGATGTTCCTTTTCGAAGGGCAGAGTCGAAGTATAGTGTTGAACAAGTAGGTGTAACTGTTGAGTTCTATGGTGGGGAACTAAATGGAGTCAGTTATAGTGATCCTGCTACTGTGAAAAAATATGCTAGACGTGCTCAATTAGGCGAAATTTTTGAATTAGATCGTGCTACTTTGAAATCCGATGGTGTTTTTCGTAGTAGTCCAAGGGGTTGGTTTACTTTTGGACATGCTTCGTTCGCTCTGCTCTTTTTCTTCGGGCACATTTGGCATGGTGCTCGAACTTTGTTCAGGGATGTTTTTGCTGGGATTGATCCAGATTTAGATGCTCAAGTGGAATTTGGAGCATTCCAAAAACTTGGAGATCCAACTACAAAAAGACAAGTAGTCTGATATAATATTTGATCTCTTAGTTTTCGCCTCTATTTTCTTTTTGTAATTTTCCATAGGGTATGTAGATATCTTAATTTGAATCGCCACCTTTTCTTTGAATTTTGGTCTTTTTTTATCCGGGAGACGCTCAAAAATAAACAGGTATGAAAGCTATAATTGTAAACCACAATTGAATTTATGGAAGCATTGGTTTATACATTCCTTTTAGTCTCAACTTTAGGAATAATTTTTTTCGCTATTTTTTTTCGAGAACCGCCGAAAATTCAAACTAAAAAGGTAAAATGATTTTTTGATATCTTAATTGAAATAAAGAGGTAAAGAGCCTCCCAATATTGGGAGGCTCTTTTAGTCCCCGTGTTCCTCGAATGGATCTCTTAGTTGTTGAGAGGGTTGCCCAAAAGCAGTATATAAAGCATACCCAGTAAAACTTACAAGTAAACCAGATATAGAGATGGCGACTAGGGTTGCTGTTTCCATTATTATATGATTTCAAGACCACAGTGGATCTATGATAAGATCATTTATTTACAACGGAATGGTATACAAAGTCAACAGATCTCAATTAATACAAATAGGATTCAATTTATGGCTACACAAAGCGTGGAGGGTGGTTCTCGATCTGGTCCAAGACGAACTGTTGTAGGGGATTTATTGAAACCATTGAATTCCGAATATGGTAAAGTAGCTCCGGGATGGGGAACCACTCCTCTAATGGGTATCGCAATGGCTCTATTTGCAGTATTCCTATCTATTATTTTGGAGATTTATAATTCTTCCATTTTACTAGATGGAATTTCAATGAATTAGATTTATAAGAAAGAATAAGGCCTAGCTTTTGAATACAAAATGAAGCATTTTTCTCTCGGATTTTTTATTCTAGTCTATTTTCAGAGTTCGATCGTGAAATTTATTTATTTCTGTATTTCTGGAATATGAGTGTGCGACTTGTTAGAATTGATCCTATATGATAGTACAGAGAGTGGATCTGTCGTCTTGATAGAGATGCTTTTATACCTCGTCAGGTATTTATTATAGTATCTGTAGCACGGAATGTATGAAATAGATTACGAAGTATTAGAACTATGATTCATACTGAATATTCAGATCTCGTGATCGGACTCCAAAAAATTTCAAAGATTTAGAAGGTATAAATTGAAAGATTTTTCTTCTTTCAAACTCTTTATCTATATTTGATCAAAGGATAAACCTTTCTTTGGATTTTTACTGATTCTATTTATTGATTGAATAAGTGATGATACAACGGTTCTTACTCAGAGAATCCTTGGGCTTAGTTTGAAGGTTTTATTAAATAAATCATCGTGGTTCTAGTACGAATCTGAGGTTTCAATCGGTTTGTAGGATCGTAACAAGAAAATTTCTATCAATAATAAAGAAAACAACAATAAGGCTACATTACATACAAAATCAAAGAAAATAAAAATGGGTAAATAGAAGATTCAAGAGGCCCATAACAATCAACACCAAAAAGGAACGAGCCGACTTGATATTTTGATATTATAACCACAAAGAAGAGTTTTCGAATTTTTCTTTTTTCGTATGGTCAGGTCAAAAACTCTTTAATCATAGGATTAAGAAGTTTCTATTACACATATCTGTTTGAACTAGTATTTTGGTGGTTCTGTTTGAGCCGTACGAGATGAAATTCTCATATACGGTTCTTGGAGGGGGAGTCTTTCTGGTTTACCTATCTCAATAAAGTCTATGATTGGTTTGAAGAACGTCTCGAGATTCAGGCGATTGCAGATGATATAACTAGTAAATATGTTCCTCCTCATGTTAACATATTTTATTGTTTAGGAGGAATTACGCTTACTTGTTTTTTAGTACAAGTAGCTACGGGGTTTGCTATGACTTTTTACTATCGTCCAACCGTTACTGAGGCTTTTGCTTCTGTTCAATACATAATGACTGAAGCTAACTTTGGTTGGTTAATCCGATCAGTTCATCGATGGTCAGCAAGTATGATGGTTTTAATGATGATCCTGCACGTATTTCGTGTGTATCTCACTGGTGGTTTTAAAAAACCTCGAGAATTGACTTGGGTTACAGGCGTAGTGCTTGCTGTATTGACGGCATCTTTTGGTGTAACTGGTTATTCCTTACCTTGGGACCAAATTGGTTATTGGGCAGTCAAAATTGTAACAGGCGTGCCGGAAGCTATTCCTGTAATAGGATCGCCTTTGGTAGAGTTATTACGTGGAAGTGCTAGTGTAGGCCAATCCACTTTGACTCGTTTTTATAGTTTACACACTTTTGTATTACCT